AATAAGGTGCCTGATTTAAAAGGATTATTTTGATAGAATAAAACATGTATTTATATACCCTTATTATATTTTTTAGAATTAAACTAAAACTAAAGAAATCAAAATTCTTTGTGCATCATACACTAAAATATAAAAAGATAAGCTAAAAAAGCTATTAGGTTCATACCCTGAAGATAGAAGTTCCAGTCTTCTTCTTTTTAATTGTAAATTACAGAAAAATCATATTTTTTAGAATTATAGTTATAGGAACTGTTTTAACAATAAGAGCAGAAAGCTGATTAGGAATATGAATAGGATTAGAATTAAATATAATCTCATTTATCCCCCTTATTTATAAGGAAAAGATAAATAGAACTTATGAGAGATGTATAATTTACTTTTTAATTCAAAGCATAGGATCAATTCTAATATTAATTTCAGTTTTGATAAACTCTTTCTCCGTAATTTCCCCGTACGTAGGAATAGATTTATTCAGAATAGTTATAATTATTAGAATGCTCTTAAAAATAGGTGCACCACCTTTTCATTTCTGATTTCCGGAGATCATAGAAAAGATAAGATGGGCAGTATGCGTCGTACTGATAACATGACAAAAATTGGCACCTATATACATTTTATCATGCGTAATTAATATAAATGATTTTTTTATCTCTATTATAATTCCTATTATAGTAATAACAGGCTCTATTGGAGGGCTAAATCAAACTTCTACTCGAAAAATTATAAGATATTCCTCTATAGACCATATAGGTTGAATAATTGCTTGCATTAAATTTAACAACAGCTTATGATTATTTTATTTCTTTATTTATTCATTAATCTTGATAAGAATCATCTTAACTTTTTGATATTACTCAACATATTATATTAATCAATATTCTAATAAAAGACTTAATTTTATAGAAAAATTCATAATTATTGTTTCATTTATAAGATTAGGAGGTTTACCACCTTTTCTAGGATTTATCCCTAAATTTATTGTAATTCAATTAACAATCAGACATCATTCATATATATTATCAATAATTTTAGTTACTACTACATTAATCACCTTATTTTATTACTTACGATTAATTAGATCCATTTTATTAATCAATAATTCATCAATGAAATGAAATATTCCAGTTAGAATAAATAATATATCAATAACAGTAATTATTACTATTAATATAATATTTCCTATAATTATATTTTTTTGACTTTAAAGCTTTAAGTTAAAAAAACTATTAACCTTCAAAGTTAAAATTATAGGAAGTCTTATAAGCTTTAGTATTAATACTACTTCAGAATTGCAGTCTGATATCATAATTTTATTGACTATAAAGCTACTTATTATTCATTTATATATCTAATATTTTATTCCCCGAAATATTAGTTATATATTTATTTGATAAAGGGTTTTATAACCATAAATAGATTTACAATCTACTGCCTTAATATTTCAGCCACTTTACCCACTATTCATTATTCTATGAACAAATGAATCTTCTCAACCAACCATAAGGACATTGGAACTCTATATTTTTTGTTAGGATCCTGAGCAGGAGTAGTGGGGACTTCACTAAGATGAATGATTCGAATTGAACTAGGTATACCAGGAACATTTATTGGAAACGACCAAATTTATAACGTATTTGTAACTGCCCATGCATTTATTATAATTTTTTTCATAGTTATACCCATTATAATTGGAGGTTTTGGGAACTGACTTGTCCCATTAATAATTGGAGCCCCAGATATAGCATTCCCACGAATAAATAATATAAGTTTTTGACTATTGCCACCATCTCTTACTTTATTATTAATTAGAAGAATCGCTGAAGGAGGAGCAGGTACTGGATGAACAGTATATCCTCCATTATCTAGTAATTTAGCCCATAGAGGAGCAGCAGTAGATTTAGCAATCTTTTCTTTACATTTAGCTGGTGTTTCGTCAATTTTAGGTGCAGTAAACTTTATCTCAACTATTATTAACATACGACCGGTAGGAATAACTCCTGAACGTATTCCATTATTTGTCTGATCTGTAGCAATTACAGCTTTACTTTTATTATTATCATTACCTGTCCTTGCAGGAGCAATTACAATATTATTAACTGATCGAAACTTTAATACATCTTTCTTTGATCCATCTGGTGGAGGAGACCCTATTCTATATCAACATTTATTTTGATTCTTTGGACACCCTGAAGTTTATATTCTTATTCTACCTGGGTTTGGATTAATCTCACATATTATCGCTATAGAAACAGGAAAAAATGAAGCATTTGGATCTTTAGGTATAATTTATGCAATAGTAACTATTGGTTTATTAGGATTTATTGTTTGAGCACATCATATATTCACAGTAGGAATAGATGTAGATACACGAGCATACTTTACATCAGCAACGATAATTATTGCTGTACCAACAGGTATCAAAATTTTTAGTTGATTAGCTACTTTACATGGTAGTAAACATTTAAATTCTCCAAGATTATTATGAGCATTAGGATTTATTTTTTTATTCACTATTGGAGGATTAACAGGAGTTGTTCTAGCCAATTCTAGCATTGATATCACCCTACATGATACTTATTATGTAGTAGCACATTTCCATTATGTATTATCAATAGGAGCAGTATTTGCAATTATAGGAAGATTCATTCAATGATATCCATTATTCACAGGATTAACAATAAATCCAATATGATTAAAAATTCAATTCTTTATTATATTTGTTGGTGTTAATATAACTTTTTTTCCTCAACATTTTCTAGGATTAAGAGGAATACCTCGACGATATTCAGATTATCCTGACAGTTATACATGTTGAAATATTGTATCTTCTCTAGGAAGAACAATTTCATTAATCGGAATTATATTATTTATTTTTATTATTTGAGAAAGAATAGTAACTAAACGACAAATTATTGTTGCTAAACAAATACCATCTAATATAGAATGAATACAAAACTACCCTCCTGCAGAACATTCTTATTCAGAACTTCCATTAGTTTGCTCGTCTTAATGTGGCAGATTAGTGCGATGAATTTAAGCTTCATTTATAAAGATTTATCTTTCATTAAGAATTGCAACATGAGCAGGAATTGATCTTCAAGATGCAAACTCCCCAATAATAGAACAATTATCTTTCTTCCATGATCATACTTTAATAATTCTAATGATAATTTCAATTCTAGTAAGTTATATGTTAATAACAATAATAACATCAAAATTATCTGATCGATTTATATTAGAAGAACATACAATTGAAACCGTATGAACAATTTTACCCGCTCTTACCCTTATTTTTATTGCTTTACCTTCAATTCGAATTCTATATATAATAGATGAATCTATTAATTCAGTAATAACAATTAAAACTATTGGACATCAATGATACTGAAGATATGAATATTCAGATTTTTTAAATGCAGAATTTGACTCATATATAATTCCAACTAAAGAACTAGAAGAAAATGGATTTCGCCTGTTAGATGTAGACAACCGAGTTATTTTACCTATAGATGCACAAATCCGAATCCTAGTAACATCAGCAGATGTTATTCATTCATGAACAATTCCTAGAATTGGAGTGAAAGTAGATGGAACTCCTGGACGTCTTAATCAAGCAAATTTCTTATTAAACCGTCCAGGTTTAATATTTGGACAATGTTCAGAAATTTGTGGAGCAAATCATAGATTTATACCAATTGTACTAGAAAGAGTAGAAGTAAATCAATTTACCAACTGATTACAAAAAAACTTCAATTCATTAAGTGACTGAAAGTAAGTAATGGTCTCTTAAACCAAAAAATGGTAATTAACAAATACCCTTAATGATCAAAAAGTTAGTTTAATTAAAACATTAGTTTGTCAAGCTAAAGATATTTATTATTAATACTTTTTAATTCCACAAATAGCACCAATTTGATGAACAACATTATTCATTTTATTTAATATATCATTCTTAACAATAATAATTATAATATACTTCCAAATTAATATACAACCTACAATAAAAAGTAGAATTACAAGACAAATTAAGCAATATAATTGAAAATGATAAGAAATGTATTCTCAACATTTGACCCAGCTACATCAATTAAAATATCATTAAACTGAGTAAGATCCATTATAATTTTAATAATAATTCCTACAATATACTGAATTATCCCATCCCGATACAACATAACCGTAAAAATTGTATATTCAAAATTAAATACAGAATTTACAGCAATTATAGGAAGAATAAATCAAAAATTTTCAATTATATTTATTTCATTATTTATATTTATTTTAATAAATAACATAATTGGATTATTACCATATGTATTCACTAGATCATCTCATTTAGTATTTACATTATCATTAGCATTACCAATATGATTATCAATTATACTTTTTGGATGAATTAATCATACTAAACATATATTTGCCCACCTAGTTCCAGAAGGAACTCCTCCCATTCTCATACCTTTTATAGTTTGCATCGAAACAATTAGAAATTTAACCCGTCCAATCAGACTATCTGTACGATTAATAGCAAATATAGTTGCAGGACATCTCTTCATATGCATATTAGGAAATTTTATTGTAAATACAAGATATTCAATTTTTCCTTTAGTTATAACTGTAGAATTATTTCTTATATTATACGAAGCAGCAGTAGCATTCATTCAAGCTTATGTATTTTCTATACTTAGAGCCCTTTACACTAAGGAAGTAACTTATGAGAAGACACAACCATCCTTATCATCTAGTAGATGTTAGACCCTGACCTCTAACAGGCTCTATTGGAGCAATAACTTTAACATCAGGAATAATTATATGATTCCATAAAAATAATATATCCTTATATTACTTAGGAGTATTAATTCTATTATTAACCATAATTCAATGATGACGAGATATTACTCGGGAGGGGACATATCAAGGTAAACATACTCTTTCTGTTACACAAGGACTTAAATTAGGGATAATTTTATTCATTATTTCAGAAGTCTTATTTTTTGTATCATTCTTTTGAGCCTTTTTCCATAGAAGACTTAGACCTACTGTAGAAATTAGATCATGACCTCCAAATGGAATTCTTACATTTAACCCAATACATGTACCTCTATTAAACACTATAGTGTTGTTATGTTCTGGACTAACAGTCACGTGAGCTCACCATAGACTTATAGAAAAAAATTACACTCAAACTAAAAGAGCTCTTTTAGTTACTGTAATTTTGGGGGTTTATTTCACAATTTTACAAGGATACGAATATTATGAATCAAGATTTAATATTAGAGATTCTGTATTTGGGTCTTGCTTTTTTATAGCTACAGGATTCCATGGAATTCATGTAATTATTGGAACTACATTTCTTAGTGTATGTTTAATTCGACATATACTTTATCATTTTAGAAGAAAACACCATTTCGGATTTGAAGCAGCAGCGTGATATTGACATTTTGTAGATGTAGTATGATTATTTCTTTATATTTCAATTTACTGGTGAGGTAGTTATCCTTTTAGTATATAAGTATATTTAACTTCCAATTAAAAGGTTCAAAATATTGAAAAGGATAATAATAATAATTTTATTATCAGTAATAATAACCACTATTATTTCAATAGGGTTAATTCTAATTTGTAGTTTAATTTCAAAAAAATCAATTTTAGACCGAGAAAAAATATCCCCGTTTGAATGCGGATTTGATCCTAAAAGAAGATCTCGTATACCTTTTTCAATTCAATTCTTTTTATTAGCTGTTTTATTTTTAATCTTTGATATTGAAATTGTAATTATTTTACCTATAATTATTACAATAAAAAGTAGAATTATTATAATTTGATCAATCACTGTTAGAATTTTTATCCTTATCTTATTACTTGGGTTATATCATGAATGAAAAAATGGAGTATTAGAATGAGCGAATTGGGGATGTAGTTAATAATAACATTTAATTTGCAATTAAAAGGTACTTTTAGTCTTCCTCATATTAAGTAGTGAAGTAAAAATTACATTTAGTTTCGACCTAAAATTAGGGCTTATGCCCCTTACTTTTAATTGAAGCCAAAAAGAGGCATTTCATTGTTAATGAAATTAATGATATTAAATATCCAATTAAAAGGGAAAGGTGATCCTAAAAGAAGCTGCTAACTATCTTTTAAAGCGGTTTAATTCCGTTTTTCCCTTATTTATATAGTTTATATAAAACACTTCATTTTCAATGAAGAAATGAAATTTTTTCTATAAATATTGTTTAAAGAGTTAAACTCATCCTAACAGCTTCAATGTTATACTTTAATAATTAAGCTATTTAAACTAAATTATAGAAATAATTAATATAAAAATAATAATTAATATAAAAACCTTAACATTATTAAACTGATATATATTTAATATACGACTCAGTTTACTAAAATAAAAGTATAAACCCGAAGAAACAATATATTCACCCCAACCAGAATCTATTACTCTATCATATTTTTTAGAAATAATATAGAAATTGCTATAAAGTATATAAGTACTAAATATTGGTATGAATCATATAGAACCAGAAAAATAAGTAAAGGAATAAGTTTGTAAGAAAAAGAAAGAACCTAATAAATTAACTATAGATAATTCGTATCCTAATCAACCTCCAATTAATACAAAAATTACAGGAAATAACTTTAAATATAAAGGAAACAAAATTAAAGTAGGACAATTAAAAAGTAATCAACTTAATATTCTACCCCCAATAATAGCTAAAAAAGTAAGTAAAATTATAGATTTTATTATAATAGCATCTTCCATATAATTCTGAGAAACATAAGAATTTATATTATAAGAAAGACAAAAATAAATTAAACGAGTTCTGTAAGAAACAGTTAAACCTACAGAAACAAAAAAGATGATAAAAATAAAGAGATTAAAATAAGAATGAGATACTATTTCTAAAATAATATCTTTTGAATAAAATCCTGATATAAAAGGTAAACCACACAAAGAAAAATTAGAAATACAAAAACAAGCACAAGTAAAAGGAATCTGATTAATTATTACCCCTATATGACGAATATCTTGAGAATCTCTTATACAATGAATTATTAACCCTGCACATAGAAATAATAAAGCTTTAAAGAAAGCATGAGTTAAAAGATGAAAAAAAGCTAAGATTGGATAACCAATAAATAAGATAGACATTATTAAACCTAATTGTCTTAATGTTGATAAAGCAATAATTTTTTTTAAATCAAACTCAAAGTTAGCACCCAGCCCTGCTATAAACATAGTTATTACAGATAAAAGAAGAAAAAAGCTACAGTCTATCAACTTTAATAAATCTGAAAATCGAATCAATAAATAAACCCCAGCAGTTACTAAAGTAGAAGAATGAACTAAAGCAGAGACAGGGGTAGGAGCTGCTATAGCAGCAGGAAGTCAAGAAGAAAACGGAATCTGTGCTCTTTTAGTAAACCCTGCTAAAACAATTAATAACACTAAATATAATATTCATTTATCATCTCAACAATTTATATAAAAAATATAATGTCATCTACCAAAATTTAATATTCAAGCAATAGCTAAAAGAATAGCTACATCCCCAATTCGGTTAGTTAAAATAGTTAACATACCAGCACCATAAGACTTATAATTCTGAAAATAAATAACTAAACAATAAGAAACAAGACCTAAACCATCTCAACCAATTAAAATTCTTATTAAATTAGGTCTAATGATTATTATCATTATAGATATTACAAATATGAATACCAAGAAATAAAAACGAACCTTATAAATATCAGAACCTATATAACTTTCTCTGTAATAAATAACCATTGAAGAAATTATAAATACACAACCAACAAAAATAAGAGAAATTCAATCAAAAATTATAGTTATTATAACAGAACAACTGTTTAAAGTTATAATTTCCCAGTCCAAAAAAATAACATAATCCAAAATTAAAAAATTAACACCTAACAAAAAAGATGATACACCAACAATTAATAAAAAGAAAGAACCTAATATATATAAAGAAATTTTACCTAAAATGGTTTAGAGTTTTAATAACACCAACAACTCCACAAATTGTTATTCTAAATAAACTATCCAAACTAAACAAAAAAATGAAAAAGATCACACTTTAAAATAAGAATGTTTAAAGGTAAAACATGAAGAAAAATCAAAATATATTCACGACAAGTATTACAACCAAAATTTTTAATTCCTCTATAAAATATACCATGCTGAGTATAAGAATATAAAAAAATTCTATAACAACATCTTAAAAAGGATATTAAACCCAAAAATAATAAACTTAAAGTTCTTCAACCTATAACTCTATTAATTAATATAACTTCACCAACTAAATTTAAAGATGTAGGAGCTGCTATGTTATTAGCTCTTAAAATAAATCAAAATATAGCCATTGAAGGTATAAAAATAATAAAACCCTTATTAATATAAAATCTCCGTCTATGAGATTTTTCATATATAATATTAGCTAAACAAAATAAACCCGAAGAACATAACCCATGGCCAATTATTAACATTAAAGCACCTCTATAACCTCAAGAATCTAAAATAAAAAGGCCACATAAAACTATTCCTATATGGGATACTGAAGAATAGGCAATTAAAGACTTAATATCAGTTTGATATATACAAAGAATACCTACTAAAACTATTCCATACAATCTTAAACCAATAAATAAATAATTATAATTAATAGAATATTCATAAATAAAATAAAATACACGCATTAAACCATAGCCTCCTAACTTCAATAAAACACCAGCTAAAATTATAGAACCTGAAATAGGAGCCTCAACATGAGCTTTAGGTAATCAAAAATGAACAAAAATTATAGGTATTTTAACTAAAAATGCCATAATTAAAGAAATATAAATATAAAAATTTACATTTAAATCAATTAAAAAATAAAATAAAGTTCTAGAAATTCTATCAACATAAAGAATACATAATAAAAGAGGTATAGAAGCAACAAGTGTATAAAACAAAAAACAGTAACCTGCATTTAATCGCTCAGGTTGATACCCTCATCCAAAAATTAAAAAAAGTGTAGGAATTAAAGAAGATTCAAAAAAAACAAAAAACATAAAAAGATTAGTTGTTCTAAATGATAAAAATAAAAATAATAACAAGAATAAGTTTACATACATAAATTCTAATGAAAAATTTTTATCCTTATAAACCATAAATCTTGCTAATAATATTAATATAATAATTCAAAATCTTAAAAAAATTATACTTATAGAGAGAATATCGCCTCCCATAGAGTATCTAATTATACTGTAATAATCTGAAAATCAAAAAGTATTAAAAAAATATATAAAAGCCACACAAAGAAAAATTAGAAAAAATCATCAAGATCCAGTTAATAAATAAGGAATCAAAAATAATATAAATATTAATATTCTTATCATCCTAAAATAGATAATCTAGAAATTCTATCTCTCCCCTGACCTCGAATTAAACATACTAAAATACCAAGGCCTAAAGCACCTTCACATACAACAAAAGTTAAAAAAATTAAAATAAAATAATAAGATAAACCATACCAACATAAATAGATAAATACATAAAAATATAAAGATAAGGATAAAAATTCTAATCTTAATAAAGTTAATAAAAGATGTTTTCGCATTGAACAAAACACAAATAACCCAGATAAAAATATAATAAATAAACATATAATCATAAGTTTGTTTTAATAGTTTAAATAAAAACAATGATCTTGTAAATCATAAATAGATTTTCTTTAAAACTTCAGTAAGGAATGTTAATTCATCATTAATCTCCAAAATTAATATTTTATATAAACTACTCACTGATATGTTAATACTACTAATATTATTATCAATTACTTTAAGAATAACTTTTTTATTCATAAAACACCCTTTAAGAATAGGGTTAATTCTAATTATTCAAACAATTATTGTATCCCTAATAACAGGATTAATAATTGGAACCTTTTGATTTTCTTATATTTTATTAATTACAATTCTCAGAGGTGCTTTAGTTTTATTTATTTATATAGCTAGAATTGCCTCTAACGAAAAATTTAATACATCAATAAGAATATTAATATTAATTATTGGAGGGAGAGTATGTGCACCCATTTCAATATGATTAAAAGAAGAAATATCAATAAATAACTGAATAAATATAAGAAATATCAGATTAATTAATAATCAAGTTAGAACATTAATCAAAATATTCAATACACATAATATATTAATTACATTAATAATTATTTCATACTTATTCATAACAATAATTGTAATCTCCTATATTGTAAATGTATTTGAGGGGCCTCTTCGAACAAAAAACTAATGAATAAACCTCTACGAAAAATACACCCACTTATTAAGATTATCAATGGATCATTAATTGATTTACCTTCTCCATCATCGATTTCATTATGATGAAATTTTGGATCCTTATTAGGATTATGTTTAATAATCCAAATCTTAACCGGAATTTTTCTAGCAATGCATTATGCAGGAAATATTGAATTAGCCTTTAAGAGAGTAGTTCATATTTGTCGAGATGTTAATAGAGGGTGATTACTACGAAATTTACATGCTAATGGAGCATCATTATTTTTTATATGCTTATATTTACATGTTGGACGAGGAATATACTATGGATCTTACAAACTTATTCCAACCTGAATAGTAGGTATTATTTTAATATTTTTAACTATAGGGACCGCGTTCCTTGGATATGTTTTACCTTGAGGGCAAATATCTTTCTGAGGAGCCACAGTAATTACTAATTTATTATCAGCAATCCCTTACTTAGGAAGTACTTTAGTAAAATGATTATGAGGGGGATTCGCAGTAGATAATGCAACCTTAACACGATTCTTCACCTTACATTTTCTATTACCTTTTATCTTAACTGCAATAACTATAATTCATTTATTATTTTTACACCAAACCGGATCTAATAACCCTTTAGGAATAAAAAGAAATTTAGATAAAATCCCATTCCATCCTTATTTTTCAATTAAAGATTTAATAGGAATAATAACTACATTATTTATATTCATTATACTAACATTATTAGAACCACGAATTCTGGGAGATCCAGAAAATTTTATTCCTGCGAGACCTTTAGTTACTCCCGTACATATTCAACCTGAATGATATTTTCTATTCGCTTATGCCATTTTACGATCAATTCCTAATAAATTAGGAGGAGTAATTGCTATAGTAGCATCAATTATAATCATCGCTATTTTACCGTTCACTAACCAAAACAAATTCCAAGGCCTCCCATTTTATCCAATAAATCAAATACTATTCTGAAGATTCGTAAGAATTTTATTACTTTTAACTTGAATTGGAGCTCGGCCAGTTGAAGATCCTTTCATTTTAACAGGACAAATTTTAACTGTAGTATACTTCATGTACTTTATTATCAATCCCCTAGTGCTAAAAATATGGGATTGATTACTTGATTAGTTGTTTAGCTTAAGAAAAGCGTATTCTTTGAAAGTATATTATGAAGGTTTAATTCCTTTAACAACTTCTTGGCATCATTGCTTCGCCTAAATTAATGCAGTAATTATCCCTTTAAAGAACAACTTCTTGGCATCATTGCTTCGCCTAAATTAATGCAGTAATTATCCCTTTAAAGAACAACTTCTTGGCATCATTGCTTCGCCTAAATTAATGCAGTAATTATCCCTTTAAAGCAATCAAATTAAAACTCCTGAGAAAAAAAGGAGATAATTCAATGATAAAGGGAGAAAAACCTTTCAGGTTAAATATATTAATTTATCATATCGATAACGTGGTAAAGTTCCACGAGATCAAATAAATAAAAATACCACAAAAGATAACTTCACAAAAAATAAAATAGAATATAAATCACACCCTAAAAAAATAATACAACTTAATAAACTTATAAAAATAATATTTATATATTCCGCTAAAAAAATAAATGCAAATCCTCCTCTTCTATATTCAACATTAAATCCTGATACTAGTTCTGATTCTCCTTCAGCAAAATCAAAAGGGGAACGATTAGTTTCAGCTAAACAAGAGGAAATTCAACAAAAAAATAAAGGCACACTAAAAAATATAAATCAAATATATTTTTGATAAATTAAAAAATCAATAAAATTAAAGCCATAAATAAAAATTAATATACAAACTAAAATTAAAGCCATTCTTACTTCATAAGAAATTGTTTGAGCAACTGATCGTAATCCTCCTAATAAAGCATAATTTGAATTAGATCTTCAACCTGATAATAAAATACCATAAACCCCTATACCAGTACAACATAAAAAAAATAAAGCACCAAAACTAAAATTATAAACATTTACTAAATAAGGAAATAAAGTTCACAAAGAAAAAGAAAGAACCAGTAAAAAAATAGGAGAAATATAATAAACAATAAAATTAGATATAAAAGGAAAAGTTTGTTCCTTAAAAAACAATTTTAAACCATCTGAAAAAGGCTGTAAAAGGCCTATAAAACCTACTTTATTAGGACCTTTACGCAATTGAATATATCTTAAAACCCTACGCTCTAATAAAGTAGTAAATGCCACAGCTACTAAAACTATAATAATAGTTAATAAATAAGATAATAGAAACACTACTATCTGTAGAATAACTACATTAATAAATTCTAAATTTATCGCACTAATCTGCCAAGATAGTAATATTAATCAAAATTATAAAGAATTTTTCCTTAAACCTGGTCCTTTCGTACTAAAGCTTAATTATAATATATGAAVATAGAAACTGACCTGGCTTACGCCGGTCTGAACTCAGATCATGTAAAAAATTAAAGGTCGAACAGACCTAGTATTTAAGCACCTACACCTAAAACTAATTTTAATCCAACATCGAGGTCGCAAACTCCTTTATCGATAAGAACTCTCCAAAGAAATTACGCTGTTATCCCTAAGGTAACTTAATCTTTTAATCAATAATTTTGGATCAATAATACATTAATTAATGAAATAATAAAGTAAAAGTTATTTAAAATTTTACAATCACCCCAACCAAATAAATATATTTATTATAATAATTAATTCACTAATATATACAATAAATATAAATATGAAGATCTATAGGGTCTTCTCGTCCCTCAAATATATTTTAGCTTTTTAACTAAAAAATTAAGTTCTTTTATTAAATTAAAGAAAGTTTATGTCTCGTCCAACCATTCATACTAGCCTTCAATTAAAAGACAAATGATTATGCTACCTTAGCACAGTTAATATACCGCGGCCATTCAATTTAAAATCATTGGGCAGGTTAGACCTTATATTTATAAAACAAAAGGACATGTTTTTGTTAAACAGGCGAACATATAATTTGCCGAGTTCCTAATAACTTAATTAAACAATAATACTAATTTAATCATTATTACAATAATTAATAAATTTAATTATTCATTTCCGTAAACAATTAAATCTATAACAAAATAAAATATTTAATAAAACATTCTATAACGAAATTGATGATGGCTGATTCTAAGCCTACAAAAAATAATAAATTAAGAAATTATAAAAATATCTTCGAGCTTATCCCCAAAAATATTAGATAAAATAATTAAAATTAAAAAAAATTTTACAATAACTATTAATCCTGAATTGAATTCAATTCCGAAAAAACCAGATATATAAAGAACGAATAACATTTCATTACCAATACTTAATTAAAAACAATTTTGAAACATTGAAACTCATAAAGTATTATCTCTCTTTATTTCGGGAAATAAACTATTAGTAAAATAAATTAATTAACCCTGATACAAAAGGTACAAAAATAATTTTTACTTCTTACTTGTTAATAATTGCCCTTTACAGTACAATAAACTATAAAAAATATAATTAATTCTATAAATTATACTAAAATAAAAGTTATTTCTATTATTAATATCAAATTAAATATTAAATTAAATTTTATACATTCAAGTCAAGTTGAATTGCACAACTTATATATTAATGTAAATAATAACACCCCTAGGGATAACTTGACTAACTAGACCCACCTTCCGGTAGGTCTACTTTGTTACGACTTATCTCATCTTACATATTCAACGAGAGCGACGGGCGATGTGTGCATAATTCAGAGCAATATATCAAAGTTATATTTTAATAACAATTACTTCTAAATCCAATTTTATTATTATTTACATAATTAAATCCATAAATAAAATTACTGTAACCCATCTCTTCTTTACTATAGCCACACCTTGACCTGACATTATCCCCATAAGGATGAAAGAAGATATTTTAATAAAACATTCATGACAGAGGTATATGAGCAACAAATAAAGTGAAATTTATCGTGGATTATCATTTACAGGACAGGTTCCTCTAAAAAGAATAAATTACCGCCAAATTCTTTTAATTTTAAGAACATATCTATTAATACTAAGGTATAAAAATTAACGGTTTAAAATAATAGGGTATCTAATCCTAGTCTCTCCATAAACTTTCCAATTTAATCATTCATTTTATATAACCAATAAACTCTTAATTTCACTTAAAAAGTTCAATTTTAAATATAAAAATATTACAAATTAAATTTACACCAAAAATAAGCTTATTAACCCCAGATGTATAACCGCGACTGCTGGCACAACCTTTGTCAGGATTAAATTAATTAACTAAATCTAAAATTATTTAAATCTTAAAATTAAGAACTGCAATATTTGACAAAATGGCTCCTTTAAGGAAATTTTTTATCAAGCAAAGACTAGCATGTACAATTATTAAAAAATAAGCCTTTTTCAAGCTAGAATCAAACTTTTTAACTTATAAATATTATGTTGGTACATTAATGGGTATCCCCCCCCCTACCGGTCCCCTCCTATATGTCGGAGTATAAGTATGAACATACTTATTAAATATTTCACTGAATATATATTACATTAGATAGATACTTACATTATAAGGTTACTTAGATCAAATAAATAGTTACTCCTTAAACATAATTAATTACTTTTATATCTTTTATCTTCACCCATAATTTTATACTTTAAAATTATGCTCATAAACTCTTAGATTTATGAAGATATAGTAGCCGTCCATTATATACGTAGAATCCTCACTATCCCAGAAATACTCTCATAGATAGCCTATCAACATCCCCTGGTGGTGCACATACTCTCCCTCCATCATTACTTTCTCTATTCTCTTACATCCCCCAAATAGTCTCATGTCCTCCGGACGGAATGGGCCTACCCATAGCTAGTTAATTAGATTTTAAATATTATAAAGAAATATTTTAAATGAAAAGATTACATAAGATATAAACTTATAATCTTATTTACATTAAAAATATTAATTACTTTTATATTTCTTAATTTATTTTTTTATTCTTATACAAGTTTTCGATGAATCGGTACTAAACTCTTTCCATCCGAAATACCAAGTTTCGCAGATTGGCACCAAAAGCGACGCATGCACCAATTTGCGGATTCTCAAGAAATCGATGAATTTATTTTTTTATTCTTATACAAGTTTTCGATGAATCGGTACTAAACTCTTTCCATCCGAAATACCAAGTTTCGCAGATTGGCACCAAAAGCGACGCATGCACCAATTTGCGGATTCTCAAGAAATCGATGAATTTATTTTTTTATTCTTATACAAGTTTTCGATGAATCGGTACTAAACTCTTTCCATCCGAAATACCAAGTTTCGCAGATTGGCACCAAAAGCGACGCATGCACCAATTTGCGGATTCTCAAGAAATCGATGAAAATCGAAAGATAAATTTCAGTTCCAATAAAATTATAGACTAATATCACTAACCAATTATTATAGTACCGATTCATTTTTTTATATAGAATAAATAAAAAATCACCAATTTGCGGATTCTCAAGAAATCGATGAAAATCGAAAGATAAATTTCAGTTCCAATAAAATTATAGACTAATATCACTAACCAATTATTATAGTACCGATTCATTTTTTTATATAGAATAAATAAAAAATCACCAATTTGCGGATTCTCAAGAAATCGATGAAAATCGAAAGATAAATTTCAGTTCCAATAAAATTATAGACTAATATCACTAACCAATTATTATAGTACCGATTCATTTTTTTATATAGAATAAATAAAAAATTACTCATCCATTTTTTCAAGAAAACAAAAAAAAACAGATAAA